AAATCAACTGCAAAATGCTTCTGTAGAGTGTCCAATATCTGTTTTACATCTTCTATGTGAAAATATTCCATTTTTATAAGATTTTCTTGACCCTTACTCAAAAGGTCCAATAATGTATGTATATTGGACCTTTTGAGACAATTATAGGTCCTGGAAGGCAATTCTGATTGGTCAATAAAAATATATTTCAATGGAATTCCCTTTTTGTTTTTCTTTAGATTAGATAATCTATCTTGAAAGGTCAAAGAGGGTAAAGTAAACTTGTTTTTATTTTCCTCGAAATTAATGTCTGCTTCCTCTGCATGGAGAAAAGGAACAAATAGATCAATTAAATTACGAGAAGCTTCATAAAGTGCTTCTTTAGGAGTTAAACTTCCATTTGTCCATATTTCTAGAAAAAGTATTTCTTGTTTTTCATTCCCATTACCATAAGAATGAATACTATGATTTGCATTTCGAACAGGCATGAATACAGCATCTATAGGATAACTTCCATCTTGAGAATTAGTTATGGGTTTCATACGATATCCGCGATCTCTCTTGATTTGTAATTCAATGCACAAATCAATCGGTTCTGTCAGGTTAGCTATATACTGTGTCGTATCAACTATTTCCACGTAAGGTGGTGAGATGATATCTTGAGCAGTTACGTACCTAGGACCTCTAACACAAATGGATGCGTCTCTAATTTCATAGAGATTACTTCTCAATACAATTTCTTTCAAATTTAATAAAATTTCATGTACTGATTCTTCAATACCTACTACTGTAGAATATTCATGTGGTACCTTCTCAGATTTTGCACGTGTGATACATGTTCCTTCTATTTCTCCAAGTAAAGCCCTTCGCATGGAGATACCTATAGTATCCGCTTGCCCTTTCATAAGCGGGGACAGAATGAAACGTCCATAATAAAGACGCTTACTGTCTACTCGTGATTCAACACACTTCCACTGTAGTGTTCGAGTGGATTCTGCTATTTCCTCTCGAACCATACTAATATTCTAATTTGATCAGATCATTGAATCATTTATTTCTCTTGATAGTTATTTAATTCTTATTTCTACACACGTCTTTTTTGGGGAGGTCGACATCCATTATGTGGCATAGGTGTTACATCACGTACGAAACTTAATAGTATACCACTTCTACGAATGGCTCGTAATGCTGCATCTCTTCCGAAACCAGCACCCTTTATCATAACTTCTGCTCGTTGCATATCCTGATCAATTATTGTACGAATAGCATTTACTGCTGCAGCTTGAGCAGCATAGGGTGTTCCTCTTCTTGTGCCTTTGAATCCAGAAGTACCCGCGGAGGCCCAAGAAACCACCTGACCACGTACATCTGAAACAGTTACAATGGTATTATTGAAACTCGCTTGAACATGAATAACTCCTTTTGGTATTCTACGTGCATTCTTGCGTGAACCAATACGTCCATTCCTACGGGAACCAATTCTTGGTATAGATTTTGTCATATTTTATTATCTCATAATAATGAGTCAGAAATATATGTAAATATACGGAGATATCCATTTCATGTTAAAACGGATCCCTTATACAATACAGGGATTAGAAAGAAAGTTCTTTTTTTTTTAAGGATTACCCTTGTCTCTGTTTATGTCTCGGATTGGAACAAATCACCATAATTCGTCCACGCCTACGAATCAGTCGACATTTCTCACAAATTTTACGAACGGAAGCCCTTATTTTCATATTTATCATTCCTTTACCCCTGAATCTATTCCTTGGAAGAAAATGAGTCTCTTGAATTTTTGAACTTCGAATTGTATACCGTACCCTACCCACGAAAGGAATGTTTTAAAAAATCACTTAATCGTTTGAATCCTTGTTACGAAGTCTATAAATTATACGTCCCTTGGTTGAATCATAACGACTTACTTCGATTTTGACTCTATCTCCAGGTAGTATCCGTATAAAACTGCGCCGTATCCTTCCTGAAACATAACCTAGAATTAAATCTTCATTATCTAAACGTACCCGGAACATACCATTGGGAAGTGATTCAATAATTACACCTTCATGAATCAATTTTTGTTCTTTCATTCCAGGTAACCCCTTTAAAGTATCAACTAATGGAGAAGAGTTATATAACTTACTTTTCCCCTATTTCACAAATGGGAATTTAGAGCTCAAATTAGGATACCGGAGGAGGATCACCATATATAACACAAAATTTCTCCTCCAATTTTTTTTAGTCGAGCTTCTCGATCTGTCATTATACCTTGAGAAGTAGAAAGAATTACAATCCCTATTCCACCTAAAATCTTAGGAATTCGTTGATAGTTGGAATAGATTCGTAGACCGGGTCGGCTGATACGTTTTAAAATAGTTCTATATACTCCTTTACTAGTCCTTCTATGTCGTAGGGTTGAAACCAAGAAAAATCTCTGATTTTCCTGATGTTTTCGAACGTTTTCAATAAAACCTTCTCGTAGAAGTATTTTAACAATGTTTTCGGTGATATTAGTGGATGCTATTCGAACCGTTCCTTTTTTATCCATGTCAGCATTTCTTATAGAAGTTATTATATTGGCAATAGTATCCCTACCCATGACGAACTAGAATTATTGGTGTCTCCTAATTTTGATATAATCAACATGTTTTTTCTTTGTTTTATTTTTTTTTATTTAAAGTATATGCGTGAGACCTAATCCACTAATAATTAATTGTTCTATTTTTGATACCCGAAACTATTATAGGTTTATCTACTAGTATTTATAATACCTCGGGAGCTAATGAAACTATTTTAGTAAAATTAAACTGTCTCAATTCCCGAGGAATCGCACCAAAAACTCGAGTTCCTTTTGGATTTCCTTCTTGATCAATGACAACTGCTGCATTATCATCATATCGTATTATGATACCGTTGTTACGTTTGAGTTCTTTACATGTACGTACAATTACAGCTCTAATTACTTCTGATCTTTCTAGAGGCATATTGGGTACTGCTTCTTTGATTACAGCAACAATAACGTCACCAATATGAGCATATCGGGGATTCCCTGTCCCTATGATTCGAATACACATCAATTTTCGAGCCCCGCTGTTATCTGCTACATTCAAAAGGGTTTGGGGTTGAATCATATCATTTTTTTTTTATCTGTTATTTCAATGCAAAGAATGTCAATGCAAGGAATGAAGGAAAAAAAGAAATATTGTCTTTCCAGAAATAAAGAAATCTGTGGTTGTTTGTTTTTTCATCCTCAATATAATGAAATAACCCTTTTATTTTTGTTTAGTTCTATACCCCTATCCTGTAATAACAAATTGAGTTGGTATAGGCATTTTGGACGCAGCTATTGAAATAGCGGTCCTAGCTACAGTTTCGGATACTCCGCTCATTTCATAAAGTATTCGACCCGGTTTAACAACGGATACCCAATATTCGGGAGATCCCTTTCCTGAACCCATACGTGTTTCCGTGGGTCTTACCGTAACAGGTTTGTCGGGAAATATACGTACCCATATTTTTCCACCACGACGCGCATATCGTGTCATTGCTCTTCGCCCTGCTTCTATTTGTCTAGCTGTGATCCAAGCGGGTTCAAGTGCCTGAAGAGCATATCTACCAAAACTAATCTGATTGCCTCGACAAGATATTCCCCTCATTCTTCCTCTATGTTGTTTACGAAATCTGGTTCTTTTGGGGTTATAGTTGATGGTCATTTCTTGATTCCATCTCTACTGCAGAACCGGACATGAGAGTTTCTTCTCATCCAGCTCCTCGCGAATGAAATGATTCAATAATATTACATATTTCTAATAAATAATGCACTAAACCACTAAACTAAGTAATGTCTTTGATATTTAATTTATTGAACTGTATATATAATCAAGATACAAAGCTAGACATATATATTTATCTGTAAATATGGATAATGCTTTTTTTTATTTATATTATACCAAATCATTCTTTCTTTTTTTTCCCTATTAAATTACGCCAAATAAAAAAGAAAATATGGTAATCCAATAAACAAGGGTTTCGCGAGCGAATATTGACTCTTTTCTGCTTCATTCGTAGTTTCAATCCATGACTTCTCAAAATAAATCAATTTGTTTTTGGTTCGTTCCGCCATCCCGCTCAATGAATCATTAGCATTCGTTTTCAATAGAATCTATGCAGTCACAAGTTTCACCGTTCCTATAGCTTCTCCATTAATGCCTAGGTCTGAATTCTGCAACGGAGCTCTCAACAAAATTTGGTCCCCGGTCAATCTTCTCAGTTTCTATTAACTCCAGGCTCTTTATTATTTTATACTTAATTTTTTTATACTATTTCTTATTTTTATTTTATATTCAGTATTGATGCTTTATCACATTGCCCTTATATGACATGATTCATAGACCATACATACTTGGAATCATATATCATTAGTATTTTTGTTCTCTCTTTCTATCATCTTTCCATTTATCCACATCCCCTTACTTTTGCCTCACAACCCATAATAAGATTTTTTCTTATGGGAAAAATTGCAGTTGCTACAACTATATGATTGATTCAGTCATATAGTTACTCTTTCTTGGGATCTCGATAATACGAAGCAATAAGTTGCTTATTTCTTATTTATATGGTTATTAAGTTCATAGTAGAGTTCAGTCTATATTTTTTCGGAATTCCAACTCTAAACTGACTTTTAAGTTAAAGAAAAAATTAACGAGTCACACACTAAGCATAGCAATTCTAACAAAAAATGGTTAATCGAATTTTTATTCAACCCTATAGAATTAGAATTGCTCTTTTTTTTTTAATAGAAAAAGAATGAAATGTCATTTTTTGTTCTATCACTATACATTAGCCAGAATAGTAAAACAAATAAAAGTCCATTATTCCTAGTCTACAAATATCCAAATTTTTATGCCTAATACTCCATAGATAGTTCGAATTGTATAGGAACAATGATCAATTTTAGCGCGAATTGTTTGTAGGGGAACTCTCCCTTCTCTGATCCATTCAACACGTGCAATTTCTTTTCC